TAGATACTTTATCTATCTGAAAAAGTCTACCCATCTATAAAACTATAAAATAGATGGGGTGGGTATATCTCGCCACAGTAGATAAAAGTATTATTATGATCTAAACTCTAAATGAATAGGAATGTGGATTCACAATTCATTTATAGAAGAGAAAGTCATGCAAATTAATCATGTGCCATGCCAGGAACCAGATTTGAACTGGTGACACGAGGATTTTCAGTCCTCTGCTCTACCAGCTGAGCTATCCCGACCCGTCGCAATGTAGCATCCTCATTTTACTCGCAAATGCGGGCTGTGTCAATCTGGGTCAATTAAAAGAAGGAAAGGAATTCCGACATTTTATTTAAGTACGGAAATTGTTTGGCTTGTATCTTAAAAAAGAGGACTTTGGGAATTTCAGTATGAGTAATTTTCTAGATTGTAAATCATTCAAATAGGGGTTTCTTGCTCAAACATGTTCCTTTGTATTTGTTTGTATGTATATCATATATATATATAGATGTGATAAGAAAAGGACATTTTTGCTTTGCCCCGATCACTTCTAAGAGAATAGAGTGAATGGATAAGGCATTTGGAACCGATAACAAAAAGGGGATAGGTAAATAGATAGTTGGGAAGTCAAATAGTCTATTTGGGGATAGAGGGACTTGAACCCTCACGATTTTAAAAGTCGACGGATTTTCCTCTTAACTATAAATTTCATTGTTGCCGGCATTGACATGTAGAATGGGACTCTATCTTTATTCTCGTCCGATTAATCGGTTCAGTTGGTGAAAAGATCGATCAGACTACGGAGTGAATCATTTGATCGATGAATATTCGATTCTTTCTTAAACTTAAATGCGGAATCTACTAACAACAATTCAATTCTTTATTTGTTCATAGAAAAAATATAGATTCATTCGGGCTGTCCTTACTCATTTAATATACTATTTACTACGTATGTATATACGTTTATCCTTCACTTCACTTCATCTTTAATACTTAGACTTTTTAAATTATTAATATTAAATTAAATTTTTGATGAAAAGACTTCTTGACTACCGCAGCCAACTCCATTTGTTAGAACAGCTTCCATTGAGTCTCTGCACCTATCCCTTTTTTCACTTTCCGAACCTTTGTTTTCGGAAAATAGGATTTGGCTCAGGATTGCCCCTTTTTATTAATTCCAGGGTTTCTCTGAATTTGAAAGTTTTCACTCGGCGGGTTTCCATACCAAGGCCCAATCTAATTAAGTCCGTAGCGTCTACCAATTTCGCCATATCCCCCTTCGTTTTGTGTTGAGATTCAAATTTCATTGTGATGTCGTTTCTTTTTTTCTTTCATTTAGACTGAAATCATTGAGTTCATTAGATACCAGATTCCTATCTCGACAAAATGGTTTCGTTTATTTCTTACCTACCTTCTCTTCTATAGGCTCTAGGAGACCCGTCTTTCGATTTAGTCCAATCGACTATGATTCTACCATTTCTGTATCTGCAATTCAATATATTCAATATAGATTGATATATATCCAAGGTAAATATATCTAACTGCATCGTTTTCGATGTAATTTTGAATACTTGAGGGTTCGATTCTTTTTTTGTCGTCTTAATTTCCGCCTTGACTACTTACCTCTTTATGAATGAACTCGACTACTTACCTCTTTATGTTATGTTATGAATGAAAGTAGGGAATGTCTCATTAGTTATAACTAACCACTCATAATTGGAACTATATGATATAGAATCAAAGAAAATAATACAATAAAAAAAAGTGCAAATGTCATTTGAATTCAAAAAAAATGAAAACTTTAATTTAATTAGAAACTTTAATTATAATTATTAATTTTAATTATATAAATATATAAAACTCAAATAATCAAATAATAATAAAAAATATATAAATAAAAATAATAAAAGATATATCAAATTGAATAATATTGGAATTATATTAGTGATAAATGATAAATAAATCGAAATTCTATATCGCTCTATTAATCATTGTGTTTTATAATATTATATTCATTTGAAATTCTATGATTTTCGATATTCAATTCATATCAACTCTAACTAAATAATCTAAATAATAGTTAATAACTAAGCTTCTAAGAACAAATAACAATAACGAATAATTCATTTATTTATATTTACTTCCTAAAATGCATATTATATGAGCCCGCTTAGCTCAGAGGTTAGAGCATCGCATTTGTAATGCGATGGTCATCGGTTCGACTCCGATAGCCGGCTTTTCCTATTTATTTTATTCAAATTTTTACATAATTGAGAATGTCCCTTTTGAAATCAAAGAATATTGAAGGGGTGTCGTCTCGCCTTTCCAAAAGCCATCCAATTTTTAAGTTATAAGACCTTACGATTCTATCAGGAAAAGCGTCCTTTTTTCTATACTAGAAACTAGAAGGGTGTGGATCGTTATCCAATTCAGCTGAGTCTTCTTTCTAGTACACAAGCACGATACTTCAGTAAAAGTAAACTTGGCTTTATTTCGTTCCGTTTTATTT